TGCTCATATATATAATCTATGTCTATGTTTTACAATAAACAATAAAAAGGAGGATTTTCAATGCGAGATATAAAAACATATCTCTCCACGGCACCTGTGCTAAGTACTCTATGGTTTGGGTCTTTAGCGGGTCTATTGATAGAGATTAATCGTTTATTCCCAGACGCCTTGTCATTTCCTTTTTTTTGATTCTAGTTATTGATTATGCAAAAAATAAAAAAATTAGAGATTTAATTCTATGTGACGTGATAAAAAAAAAATGTATTAAACCCAAGCAAAAAGTTGATCTAATAAAATTCTATTTGGAAAAACATAAATAGAAATGCGGGTCCAGTCTAGGAGAGGCTCCACGAAATCATAACACAGTAAAGAAGATACATAAATGAAATATTGGTATTAGTATAGGAATAATTGATAGTTAGAAAAAAATTGTATTACTTAAAATTATATATAATATTATAATATATAATTGATATTTAAATAAAATTAAATAAAAAAAATATATATCTTCAATCTATTTAATTTTAATTATTACTCTTAATTAATTCAATTAATTAATATTAATTACAATGAAATCTTTTGAAAATTAATTTCAAATTAGTAACTTCTATTAATTTTTTGTTCTTTTTATTTTCAGATCGAAAATAGAAAAGTTAAGTCGATCCAAAGGGGGTTCATGGCCAAGGGTAAAGATGTAAGGGTTATAGTTATTTTGGAATGTACTTGTTGTTGTGCCCGAAATGGTGTCAATAAAGAATCGCCGGGTATTTCTAGATATATTACTCAAAAGAATCGACACAATACACCCAGTCGATTAGAATTGAGAAAATTTTGTCGTTATTGTCACAGGCATACGATTCATGGGGAAATAAAGAAATAGATCGAACGGAACATGTGTGCAATCTTTCCATTCCAACCCAAAGAGCAGAAAGAGGAAGAACATATAACATAATCATAATATAATACAAATTATATTAAAATTATAAATTATACAAATCAAACCCTACTTCGGCCGGATCTTAAATTAATAAAGAAATAGAATTTTAGAAATAAGGAATAAACCATGGATAAATCTAAGCAACCTTTTCGTAAATCCAAGCTCTCTTTTCGTCGGCGTTTGCCCCCAATTGTCTCGGGGGATCGAATTGATTATAGAAACATGAGTTTAATTAGTCGATTTATTAGTGAACAAGGAAAAATATTATCTAGACGGGTAAATAAATTGACCTTGAAACAACAACGATTAATTACTATTGCTATAAAACAAGCTCGTATTTTATCTTCGTTACCTTTTCTTAATAATGAGAAACAATTTGAGAGAACCGAGTCGACCCCTAGAACTGCGGGTCCTAGAGCCAGAAATAAATAGGCATATTCCTCAATTGACTCAAAACTCCAATTGGAATTCAAGCTCAAATGGATTGGATGTTTTGCTCGAAAAGGCCCAGAATCCAGGTTTAATTCTTGTCTTATAAGAAAAAAAAGGGATAAGCAATTTTTTTTATTGAAGCATGTTCGTTCATTCCTACTACTTTTCTTATCTTAATTTTATCTCAATTTAGTTTATTCTATCTTCCCGGAGTTCATTCTCCGGGGAATTCTTGTTCCATCATTCCTGTATATTACTTTATAATTTCCTTCATTTTATGATCTTATTGGAAATCATGTAAAGACAATTCTTATTTGATAGAGCTATTTGCGCAAGTATTTTACGATTAAGAAGCAATTGCCCCTTGTACAGATTGTGTATTAATCGACTATAACTATGGAATACTTTATTCTCGCGAGTTACTGCATTTATCCGAGTGATCCACAAACGACGAAAATTTCTCTTTTGCCTGCCCCTATCTCGATGAGAGGAAACCAAAGCTCTCATTTTATGTTGAGTAATTGTTCGCGTAAGTCTTGAATGAGCCCCTCTAAAGGTTGATGCAAATAAACGAATTTTTGTTCGACGTCTCCGAGCTGTATACCCTCGTTTAACTCTGGTCATTGAATCAAATTAAACTTTAATGAATAACTAATTGAATTCTCTTCTTTCAATCATTATTTGTCCCCCCGGTCGATTAATAACAAAACGGATTATTCCGATATATAAAATATAAATTCCAATGGCTTTTGCTACTATGACCTTCCCAACCACTATTTTTTATTTTTATTCTTTCCAGGCCAGACATTTGGTTCACCTGGAACTAAGAAATTCTACCAAATACTATACAAAAAATAGTGGGTTCCTTCGTTTCTATGGTTACTTCTTAAACGGTGAGGCCCTCTCTATGCGCCGGAGCCTCATTTCTCATTTAATCAAATGGTATTGTTAACTTGTATAGTTCACATTCTTTGGCTCTACCTATTAATTATACAGTAATAGGCCTTTTCACAATAAGAGCTATCCATACAGTGACGGCATTTAATTATGAAAGTTGGCTAGGTAGCTGACCCTGTTAGTCCGTTCTTTCAAGAATATGGGCATAACCTTTTTGTTTTGCTTCTTATCCTTATAATACCATTTCCTCCGCTTAATGGATAACTATTTGCTACCAATGGAGAATTGCTTCTCATCTCAAATTGAGGTGGTTGGATTTGCACCAATGAAAACCATAAATTCCATACACAATATACAAGAAACAATAAGGGTATATAATATATCCCCATTTTAGATTTTAGATAGTAAATGGCGTTTTTTTACTCTATCTATTCATTGGTATTAATCATTGATACTGGAAAAATTGTCTCATTTGCTCGAGCTCATGATCTGAACGAGTCGCACATACACCCTAGTACATGTTCCTCGACGCTGAGGACATCCTCGAAGAGCGGGGGATTTCGTGACATTTTTTATTGGCTGTCTTGTGTTTCTAATAAGTTGTTTAATAGTTGGCATGTCGGATATATAAAATTATATTATAGAATGGGTTGGTTTAGATCGATCTTAACCTGATTTATGATTGATGATTATTAATTATTTCGATTCAATATAAGATATCAAATCGTGTAAAATTCGAATTATGGTTGAAAATAAAACGGAATCATGGATTTATACGAAATCCGAAGTATTTTCATTTTCAACCGCTACAAGATCAACAATGCCATGGGCTTGGGCTTCTGTTGCCGACATAAAAACATCTCTTTCCATGTCTTCGGATATAACCCACAAAGGGTTGCCCGTTCTTTGTACATAAACTTTTGTGAGGTTTTCGCGAAGTTTCAGCAGTTCTTCCGCTTCCAGGATAAATTCTCCTGCCTGTGCCTCATAAAAAGAACTAGCAGGTTGGTGAATCATAACCCTGATGATATTGAGATAACATCATGAATGGTTCTTCTATCTCGCATGATGGGATTTAAATTAAAGGGATAAAAAAAGAAGAAAAAAATAGAATTGAACAACCGTACAGGCACCTTTTGTGCATTGCATACGGCTCTGCAATGGAATTTACTAACCCCCTCCTCCATAGAAGAGGGGAAGAAATAGAATCTATCCGATCCAGCCAGATCGTTGAATAATCCATTTGCCATCCTTCTTTTCATAAGAGTAAAAAAATACTACGATGGTTCTGTTGCTTTATATTAGATATTTATATATTTATCTAGTTTGTGATTTGGCAATCCCAAAGTGTCTTTCTGATATGATCAAATAAGGAAAAAATGATTTGTGACGCTTAAATGTCCTCCCGACACATAAGATAAAATCGCAAATAAAGGTTATTTCATACTACTATCTCGATACAAAATCTCATGTTATAAAAAACAATAATGGTTTGTTCATATCGAACTCAAAGTGCCATGCTATTATTACTTAATTTTTCCTAATTCGATTATTTATATTCGATATGGCGAAGGCATAGTCTTTTTTTTTTTACTCATTGGCGCCAAGCGTGAGGGAATGCTAGACGTTTGGTAATTTCTCCTCCAACCAGAATGAAAGATCCCATTGAAGCAGCTAATCCCATGCATATTGTATGTACATCGGGTGGCACAAATTGCATAGTATCATAAATGGCTATTCCTGGTATTACCCATCCGCCGGGAGAGTTTATAAACAAATAAAAATCCCTAGTATTATCTTCTATACTGAGATATACCATGAGACCCACAAGTTGATTTGAGATCTCGCTATCAACTTCTTGGCCTAAAAAAAGTAATCTTTCTCGATGAAGTCGGTTGATTAGGACAAAATTGTATCCCTTAGGAACCGTACGTGCACCTTTGGATGCATACGGTTCAAAAAATTGCGAAAAAAAATCAATCAATGTATCAATTCTAGTCTTAATTTATTTTTTGTAACAGGTTTTTGTTTTTCTAAAGAAGGGCTTTTCTTCGATTTTTCAAAAACATGAGTTTTGGTTCCCTTTCTCTTCCTTATCAAAAAAAATTATTGAACTTATTAAACTAACCTCTCATTGATGTATTATTTCATCGAAATTAAATTCAAATCACGATGTCATTTTCTTGTTCTTGAATGGGCCCTTTCAATTCTTTTAGGTTCGTGTTCTACTCCGGGTAAAGATCTGTCCAAATTCTATTTGCGCATATAGGGCAAATTATCTCAGTACCGCTTCTTTTTTTTTTTTTTTGTTTCATGCTTTCCCTCAAATTATTCCATGTATTCATCTTATTATTCCATGCCATTGAATGGCAATTTGAGATCACTCCTAATAATATATAGAAAGCATAAATATAAATAAAGAATGTTTATGATACAAATAGTAATCATATATATTACCAATTTGATATTTTCTGAACGGAGCCTGGATACTTTATTTTATCGTTCCAAGTTAACCATAAATTCTTAATAATATTGATCCCCAATATAAATTGATCCAATTGCACTTCACGCTCCGAATAATTGATGGTTCAATCAATATTTCTTGGGCGAAACGGAGGGTATCCCGATCGGTGGAGACAACGGGTAAACCCCATATGACCTAATATATCTGACAAGCCGCACTATACGTCAACCCAAACTGCATCTTCCTCTCCAGGATTCCGAAAAGGTACTTTTGGAACACCAACGGGCATTAAATTAAAGAAAAAAGTTAAGTACTATACTTCACTTTAATATGGAAACGTACCAATGAATTTATTGTCTTCATTTTTTTTCTGTTTATTCTATTTTAAACATAAATTGGATACATGGATTGGGTGAATATTTCCGGAAGAAGACAGAATGAATAAAGAATTTTCACGAGCGGGTCGATCATTTGAATGATAAACAAGTATCTACGCATTCATTCTACAAAAAAAAGGGGGCCCAAACCCCATTGCGTATTGGTACTTATCGGGTATAGAATAGATCTGCTTCTCTTTGTTCTTACGAACAAAATTGTTCCGTTATTTTCAATGGAACGAAATAAATCTTAACCCTTTCTCATACAAAATCTACTGAAAAGGTTAGGTACATAACATAGTATAGTCTTTTCCAATGCGATAAAGTTACATAGTGTCCATTTTTCTTTGATATTTGATAAAAAAGGGGTATTTCCATGGGTTTACCTTGGTATCGTGTTCATACTGTCGTATTGAATGATCCCGGTCGGTTGCTTTCTGTCCATATAATGCATACAGCTCTAGTTTCTGGTTGGGCCGGCTCGATGGCTCTATACGAATTAGCAGTTTTTGATCCTTCTGACCCGGTTCTTGATCCAATGTGGAGACAGGGTATGTTCGTTATACCCTTTATGACTCGTTTAGGAATAACCAATTCATGGGGTGGGTGGAGTATTTCAGGAGGAACTATACCGAATCCGGGTATTTGGAGTTACGAAGGTGTGGCAGGGGCACATATTGTGTTTTCTGGCTTGTGCTTCTTGGCAGCTATCTGGCATTGGGTGTATTGGGATCTAGAAATATTCTCTGATGAACGTACCGGAAAACCTTCTTTAGATTTGCCCAAGATCTTTGGAATTCATTTATTTCTCTCAGGGTTGGCTTGCTTTGGCTTTGGCGCATTTCATGTAACAGGCTTGTATGGTCCTGGAATATGGGTGTCCGATCCTTATGGACTAACTGGAAAAGTACAATCTGTAAATCCAGCGTGGGGCGCGGAAGGTTTTGATCCTTTTGTTTCGGGAGGAATAGCCTCTCATCATATTGCAGCGGGTACATTGGGCATATTAGCGGGTTTATTTCATCTTAGTGTCCGTCCGCCTCAACGTCTATACAAAGGATTACGTATGGGCAATATTGAAACTGTACTTTCCAGCAGTATCGCTGCTGTTTTTTTCGCAGCTTTCGTTGTTGCTGGAACTATGTGGTATGGTTCAGCAACTACCCCAATCGAATTATTTGGCCCCACTCGTTATCAGTGGGATCAGGGATACTTCCAGCAAGAAATATATCGAAGAGTTGGCACAGGACTAGCTGAAAATCTGAGTTTTTCGGAAGCTTGGTCTAAAATCCCCGAAAAATTAGCTTTTTATGATTACATTGGTAATAATCCGGCAAAAGGGGGATTATTCAGAGCCGGCTCAATGGACAGCGGGGATGGAATAGCTGTTGGATGGTTAGGACACCCCATCTTTAGAGATAAAGAAGGCCGCGAGCTTTTTGTACGTCGTATGCCCACTTTTTTTGAAACATTCCCCGTAGTTTTGGTAGACGGAGACGGAATTGTGAGAGCCGATGTTCCTTTTAGAAGGGCAGAATCCAAGTATAGTGTCGAACAAGTGGGTGTAACTGTCGAGTTCTATGGTGGCGAACTCAATGGAATCAGTTATAGTGATCCTGCTACTGTGAAAAAATATGCTAGACGCGCCCAATTAGGTGAAATTTTTGAATTAGACCGAGCTACTTTGAAATCCGATGGTGTTTTTCGGAGCAGTCCAAGGGGTTGGTTCACTTTTGGGCATGCCACATTTGCTTTGCTCTTCTTTTTCGGACACATTTGGCATGGCGCTAGAACTTTGTTCAGAGATGTTTTTGCTGGTATTGATCCAGATTTGGATTCTCAAGTAGAATTTGGAGCATTCCAAAAGCTTGGAGATCCAACTACAAGAAGACAAGTAGTCTGATAGAATATTACTCTGGTATCTTTCGTCTCCACTTTTTTTATTTGATGACATTTTGATGACATCAAGGTACCAGAAAAATCATAACTTGATTGAATCGCCATCTTTTCTTTAATTCTTTCCCTTTCTTTACTATAGTAAATGATCCAAAATGAATAGGTGTGGAAGCTATAATTGTAAACCACGATCAAATCTATGGAAGCATTGGTTTATACATTTCTCTTAGTCTCGACTTTAGGGATAATTTTTTTCGCTATCTTTTTTCGAGAACCACCTAAGGTTCCGACTAAAAAATGATTTTTGATCATCTTAATTTGAAGTAACGAGCCCACCATTGGTAGGCTCATTACTTCAATTAGTCCCCGTGTTCTTCGAATGGATCTCTTAATTGTTGAGAGGGTTGCCCAAAAGCGGTATATAAAGCGTACCCAGTAAAGCTTACAAGTAAACCAGATATGAAGATGGCGACTAGGGTTGCTGTTTCCATTTCTAGATAATTTCAGGATCACAATGGATCCACGATAAGATCGTTTATTTACAACTACAACCAAATGGTATACAAAGTCAACAGATCTTAACCAATCATTAAATAAGATTTATGGCTACACAAACCGTTGAGGATAGTTCTAAATCTAGGCCAAGACAAACTAATATAGGAAGTTTATTGAAACCATTGAATTCGGAATATGGTAAAGTAGCTCCGGGCTGGGGGACTACACCACTTATGGGGGTCGCAATGGCTCTGTTTGCGATATTTCTATCTATCATTTTGGAAATTTATAATTCATCCGTTTTACTGGATGGAATTTCAATGAATTAGGTTCCTAAGGACTATAAAGTCCTAGTTCTAGTTTTTCAATAAAAAAATAAAAACGCACTTAAGACTCAGATTTATCATTCTGGTAGTTCGACCGTGGAATTTTTTTGTTTCGGTATTTCCGGAATATGAGTGTGTGACTTGTTATAATTGATCCTATTGATAATACAGAGAATAGTCTGTCATCTCTATCAAGATGATTCTACCTCGTCGGATATTTATTCTAGTATCTGGAGCACGGAATATGAATATTGTAGAATAGATCAAGAAAAGAAATTTTTGAACTATGATTCATACTTACTATTCAGTCAGACCTCGCGACCGGACTCAAAAAAAAAATGCAAATAGTTATTTTCTAAATTAAACGCTTTTTCTTCCTTCAGACTGAATTTGGTCAACGGACACCCATTTCTTTATATTTTTTGAGTTATTAATAACATCCATTCATTGAAATTGGATAAGTGATGATCAAATGGTTCTTAACTCACAGAACCTTTGCGTTTAGCGTGGGCTTTATTAAATCATCGTGGTTCTAGTATGAATCTGAGGTGTCAATTGATTGGCAGGGTCTCAACAAGGGAATTCCTATCAATAACTAGTAAAACAAGAGTCAATCTGTATTATTACACAAAAAAGAACAAATAAAAAATAATAGGAAAGAGAAGATTCAAGAGGCCTTTATTTTAACAATTAACATAAAGAAAAAGACGAACGAGGGAGCCAACTTGATATTTTTGGCATTATCATCACAAAGAAGAGATTCCGGATTTTTGTTATTTGGTATTTTTGGGGCAAATTGAATCAAGTGGCTAATTTGAACTTTCTATTACATATCCGTTAAAATCCTTATTTGATTTGTGTTGTTTCTGCTTGAGCCGTACGAGGTTAAATTCTCATATACGGTTCTCAGGGGGGGGTCTATTTTTTGGTTACCTATCCCAATAAAGTATATGATTGGTTCGAAGAACGTCTCGAGATTCAGGCGATTGCAGATGATATAACTAGTAAATATGTTCCTCCTCATGTCAACATATTTTATTGTCTAGGAGGGATCACACTTACTTGTTTTTTAGTACAAGTAGCCACAGGTTTTGCTATGACTTTTTACTATCGTCCAACCGTTACAGAGGCTTTTTCCTCTGTTCAATACATAATGACTGAGGCTAACTTTGGTTGGTTAATCCGATCAGTTCATCGATGGTCAGCAAGTATGATGGTTCTAATGATGATCTTGCACGTATTTCGTGTGTATCTCACAGGGGGATTTAAAAAACCTCGCGAATTAACTTGGGTTACAGGTGTGATTCTGGCCGTATTGACTGCGTCTTTTGGTGTAACTGGTTATTCTTTACCTCGGGACCAAATTGGTTATTGGGCAGTAAAAATTGTGACAGGCGTACCTGAAGCGATTCCCGTAATAGGATCACCTTTGGTAGAGCTATTACGCGGAAGTGCTAGTGTGGGCCAATCCACTTTGACCCGTTTTTATAGTTTACACACTTTTGTATTGCCTCTTCTTACTGCCGTATTTATGTTAATGCACTTCCCAATGATACGTAAGCAAGGTATTTCAGGTCCTTTATAGAGAAAATATATCATATATATATTTGTAATTGATTATATATCATTTCGGGGAGGAAGAAAAAATAGTCTTGTATTTCATTGCTACAAATATGGATTATTGAAAAATAAGACATGTTATTTGGTTGGATACCTCTTTTCAACTCTGAAGTATTGTATTTCTTATTTGATACCAATAGTTGAAGTGGATTCTCTGAAGAGAAGATGGATTATGGGAGTGTGTGACTTGAACTATTGATTGGGCCATGCAGATATATGATTTGATCTGCCACGTTGGAATTTACAACCAAATAAAATGTGTCTCCGCATCCAACCACCACGTAAGTCCCCCTACATAGTAGGGATATGCCGGTTCACTTGAGGAGAATTTTTTCTATGATCATACCCGAATCATGTCATGTATGAGTAGGCTCCGCAAGATCCCATAGAATAGAAGCATAGAATAAACAATGTGGCACGACCTAATGTTGTATCTATTCCACTTACTTATTTTAATTTTATTTATAGTATAGAAATGCATTAATTTCCTATGCATTGATCCAGATCCATGATACTATCGGAGTGAAATAAGGGATCTAAGGAAGAACAGAGGCTAGACTTTATTAGTAACAAGTAAATACTTTGTTTGTATGTAATAAAATCGAAATGTTGCGGGGATAAATAACAATCAAAAGACATGAGACAATCCAAAAAGCACTTGATCATGATCAAATTTGTAAGCCTACTTGGATATTGAGCATTTATCTGTAAGAACTTAATTCTTTGCAATGAATAATTGCAACTTCGGAAAATTGAATCGGGCATTTCTTACATCGAGTCATTATATATTAATATATAGCACGGATATGTATGAAATATAGATTTGATACGGATCTATTTCTATTATTCCTTTGATTCTTGCTCGAGCCGGATGATTAAAAATTATCATGTCCGGTTCCTTCGGGGGATGGATCCATAAAAATTAAGAATTCACCTATCCCAATAACAAAAAAACCTGATTTGAATGATCCTGTATTAAGAGCTAAATTGGCTAAAGGGATGGGACATAATTATTATGGAGAACCGGCATGGCCCAATGATCTTTTATATATTTTTCCGGTAGTAATTCTAGGTACTATTGCGTGTAACGTGGGCTTAGCGGTTCTAGAACCGTCAATGATTGGTGAACCGGCGGATCCATTTGCGACTCCTTTGGAAATATTACCTGAATGGTACTTCTTTCCCGTATTTCAAATACTCCGTACAGTACCCAATAAGTTATTGGGTGTTCTTTTAATGGTTTCAGTACCAACAGGATTATTGACAGTACCCTTTTTGGAGAATGTTAATAAATTCCAAAATCCATTTCGTCGTCCAGTAGCTACAACAGTCTTTTTTATCGGTACCGCAGTAGCTCTTTGGTTAGGTATTGGAGCAACATTACCTATTGATAAATCCCTCACTTTAGGTCTTTTTCAAATTCAAATCAATTAAACTTTGAAATACCGTACATAAGTATTAAGTATCTAAGGAAGATTTACTTTGAAGCAAGACTTTAGATACATTAATTTGATTATACTCCATTTTGAGCTGAGTACGGATCGTGCTGAAGATTAAAAACTAAATCCATTCTATAATATATATCCATTCTAATATATATATATAAATGATATATATTATAGAATGGATTTAAAATGAAAATTTTTTATTAGGTAAATCGATTGTGAAATGCTTCTGGTAGGGTGTCCAATATCTGTTTTACATCTTCTATGCGAAAATATTCAATTCTCATAAGGTCTTCTTGACTATTACTCAAAAGGTCCAATAATGTATGTATATTGGATCTTTTGAGACAATTATAGGTCCTGGAAGGCAATTCTAACTGGTCAATAAAAATAAATTTCAATGGAATTATTTTTTTGTTTTTCTTTAAATTAGTTAATCTATCTTGAAAGGTAAAAGGGGATAGAGTAAACCTGTTTTTATTTTCCATGAAATTAATGCCCTCTTCCTCCGCATGTAGAAAAGGAATAAATAAATCAATCAAATTACGAGAAGCTTCATAAAGTGCTTCCTTAGGAGTTAAACTCCCGTTTGTCCATATTTCTAGAAAAAGTATCTCTTGTTTTTCATTTCCATCCCCATAAGAATGAATACTATGATTTGCATTTCGAATAGGCATGAATATGGCATCTATAGGGTAACTTCCATCTTGAGAGTTATTTGTGGGTTTCATACGATATCCGCGATCCCTATTGATTTGTAATTCAATACACAAATCAATTGGTTCCGTCAGGTTAGCTATATGCTGTGTCGTGTCCACTATTTCCACAGAAGGTGGTGAGATGATATCTTGAGCGGTTACGTGTCTAGGACCTCTGACGCAAATAGATGCGTCTCTAACTCCATATAGAGTACTTCTCAATACAATTTCTTTCAAATTTATTAATATTTCGTGGACTGATTCTTTAATACCTACTATTGTAGAATATTCATGTGGTACCTTCTCAGATTTTGCGCGTGTGATACATGTTCCTTCTATTTCTCCAAGTAAAGCCCTTCGCATGGCAATACCTATAGTATCGGCTTGACCTTTCATAAGCGGGGACAGAATGAAACGACCATAATAAAGACGCTTACTATCTATTTTTGATTCAACACACTTCCACTGTAATGTTCGAGTGGACCCCCCTACTTCCTCTCGAACCATACTAAATATTGTTATTTAATTAGATCATTGAATCATTTATTTCTCTTGAAATCCATTTAATTCTTAATTTCTACACACGTCTTTTTTTAGGGGGTCGACATCCATTATGTGGCATAGGTGTTACATCGCGCACGAAACTTAATAGTAGACCACTTCTACGGATGGCTCGTAATGCTGCATCTCTTCCGAGACCGGGGCCTTTTATCATAACTTCTGCTCGTTGCATGCCCTGATCAACCACCGTACGAATAGCATTTATAGCTGCTGCTTGAGCAGCATAGGGTGTCCCTCGTTTTGTGCCTTTGAATCCAGAAGTACCCGCGGAGGCCCAAGAAACTACTCGTCCTCGTACATCTGTAACAGTTACAATGGTATTGTTGAAACTTGCTTGAACATGAATAACACCTTTTGGTATTCTACGTCCATTCTTGCGTGAACCAATACGCCCATTCTTACGCGAACCAATTCTTGGTATAGGTTTTGTCATATTTTATCATCTCATAAATATGAGTCAGAAATATACGGAAAGATACGGAGATATCCATTTCATGTTAAAACAGATTCTTTTACCCAGGTCCTTCTTTTTCTTTTAGAAAATTCTTTATTTAGTTTAGAAAGATTACCCTTGTCTCTGTTTATGTCTCGGATTGGAACAAATCACTATAATCCGTCCACGCCTACGGATAAGTCGACATTTTTCACAAATTTTACGAACAGAAGCCCTTATTTTCATATTTCTCATTCCTTACCTTAATTCTGAATCTACTCCTTGAAAAAAAAAAAAATAAGTTTCTTGATTTTTTTAACTTCAAATTGTATCCCTATGAAAAGAATGTTTAAAAAATCACCTAATAGTTCGAATTCTTGTTGTGAATTCTATAAATTCTACGTCCCCTGGTTGAATCATAACCACTTATTTCAATTTTGACTCTATCTCGTGGTAGTATCTATATAAAACTGTGCCGTATCCTCTATCCTCCCTGAAACATAACCTAGAATTAGATCTTCATTATCTAAAAGGACCCGGAACATACCGTTGGGAAGCGATTCAATAATTAAACCTTCATGAATTAATTTTAGTCTTTTATTCGAGGTAAGCCTTTTGAAGTATCAACTAATGGAGGAAGGGTTATATAATTTATTTTTACTCTCTTTTTCCAAAATAAAAGGGAAGTTAGAGATAAAATTAAGATAACAGGAGGAAGGGGTGTAAGATCACCATATATAACACAAAATTTCTCCCCCGATTTTTTCTAGTCGAGCTTCTCGATCTGTCATTATACCTCGAGAAGTCGAAAGAATTACAATCCCCATTCCACCTAAAATCTTAGGAATTTGTTGATAGTTGGAATAGATTCGTAGACCGGGTCGGCTGATACGTTTTAAAATAGTTTTATATATTCCCTTTCGATTCCATCTATGTCGTAGGGTTAAAACCAAGAAACATTTGTTACTTTCCTGATGTTTACGAACGTTTTCGATAAAACCCTCTCGTAGAAGTATTTTTACAATGTTTTCGGTAATATTAGTAGATGCTATTCGAACCGTTCTTTTTTTATCCATGTCAGCATTTCTTATAGAAGTTATTATATCGGCAATAGTATCCTTACCCATGGCGAACTATAATTATGGGTACCCCCTAATTTTTATATAATCAACATGTTTATTTATTATTAAAATAATAAATAATTAAATTTATTTATAATTAATTAAATTAATTAAAAGTATATGCGTGATACACAATCTACTAATTGACTTGACCCATTCCAGATACCCCGCTATATCATAGTTTATTTAATATACTACTAGTATTTATAATTATAATACCTCGGGAGCTAATGAAACTATTTTAGTAAAATTCAACTGTCTCAATTCCCGAGCGATCGCACCAAAAACTCGAGTTCCTTTTGGATTTCCTTCTTGATCAATAACAACTGCGGCATTGTCATCATATCGTATTATCATGCCGTTGTCACGTTTGAGTTCTTTACATGTACGCACAATTACAGCCCTAATAACTTCTGATCTTTCTAGAGGCATATTTGGTACTGCTTCTTTGATTACGGCAACAACAACGTCACCAATATGAGCATATCGTTGGTTACCCGCTCCTAGGACTCGAATACACATCAATTTTCGAGCTCCACTATTATCCGCTACATTCAAAAGGGTCTGAGGTTGAATCATATCATTTTTATTTTAATCTGTTATTTTACTGCAAAGGATAAAAAAGAAATAAAAAGAAATATTGTCTGTCTATAAAAAAATAAATTTCTATTTTTCATCATCACCTTATCTTTTAATTTCTGCATCCTTATCCCTCAATAACGAATTGAGTTCGTATAGGCATCTTGCGCGCAGCTATTTTAATAGCTGCTCTGGCTACAGTTTCTGATACTCCGCCCATTTCATAAAGTATTCGACCCGGTTTAACAACGGATACCCAATATTCGGGGGCCCCCTTCCCCGAACCCATACGTGTTTCTGCGGGTCTCACTGTAACAGGTTTGTCGGGAAATATACGTACCCATATTTTTCCGCCACGACGCGCATATCGTGTCATTGCTCTTCGTCCTGCTTCCATCTGTCTAGCCGTGATCCAAGCGGGTTCAAGTGCTTGAAGAGCGTATCCGCCGAAACAAATACGATTGCCTCGACAAGATATTCCTTTCATTCTTCCTCTATGTTGTTTACGAAATTTTGTTCTTTTGGGGTTATAGTTGATGGTTCTTTCTTAATTAAATTCCATCTCTACTGCAGAACCGGACATGAGAGTTTCTTTTCATCCGGCTCCTCGCGAATGAAATGATTCATTAATATTACTACGGATACACATATATTTAATATTAATAAATGATACACAATACACTTAGTAATGTAATGGAATTTATTGTGTTATTTTGTTTTGTTATATAGTTAAGAGTAAGCTTTATATACCAGATCAACATTATTTATTTTCTATCGAATCGCGCTAAAACAAAATATAGATTGTATGTAATTCAATAACTAAAAACTAAGGGTTTCGCGGGCGAATATTGACTCTTTCGTGCTTCATTCGTAGGGTCAAGACCTTGTTATTTTTAGAATAAATCAATTTGTTCTTGGTTCGTTCCGCCATCCCACCCAATGAATCATTAGGATTCGTTTGTTTTCATGAAATCCTATGCAATCATGGGTTCTGTCGTTCCCATAGCCTCTTCGTTAATGGTTAGGCCCGAACTTCGCAATGGAACCCCAACAAAATTCGTTTCTGAGTTAATTTTCTTAGTTTATATTAACCCCAGGCTCGTTATCTTTAATTATTGATATTATATCAGTATTGATGCTTTATCACATTGCCTTTTGTGAGATAATTCATAAACCATACATATTGGAATCATATATCATTGATACTTTTGTTCTTTCTTTCTATCATCCTTCCATTTATCCACATCCCTTTATTTTTGTTTCGCAACCTATAATAAGATTTAAAATTTTTATGAAAAAATTTCAGTTGCTACAACTATATGATCGATCTAGTCATATAGTGACTGTTTCTTGGAATCTCGACAATATGAAACGAAGCCATAAGTTGGTTATTAGTTTATATAGTTAGTAAGCTCATAGTGAGGGTCGGTCAAATTTTTTTAATTCCAACTATACTATAAACTAACAAAAGAACTAACGAGTCACACACTAAGCATAGCAATTCTATTAAATGATCAATCTAATTTTTATTCAACCTTATAGAATTTGAATTGCTCATTTTTGTTTGATTTAATGGAATAAAAAATCAAATTTGTCATTTTTTTTTTTTCTTTTTTTTTGTTCTATCACTGGACAGAACGGCAAGACAAATAAAGGTCCATTATTTCTCGTCTACAAATATCCAAATTTTTATGCCTAATACTCCATAGATAGTTCGAGTTGTATAGGAACAATGATCAATTTTAGCACGAATTGTTTGTAGAGGAACCCTACCCTCTCTGATCCATTCGACGCGTGCAATTTCTTTTCCGTCGATACGCCCGGCAATTTGTACTTGAATTCCTTTTATATCCGTTTGTTCAGTTAATTCAATAGCTTTTTTCATTGCCTTTCGAAATGAAACTCTATTTTTTAATTGTAAAGCTATATATTCCGCAAGAATATTAGGTTGTCCATAAGGTTTTTCAACTCTTGTTATAGCAATGTTGAGTCTACGGTTCACAGAATGAAACTCCTTTTGTACATTCATCTGTAATTCTTCGATTCCTCGTGTTCGACCCTCTATTAATAAATTAGGGAATCCAATATGGATTATGACTTGGATCAAATCGATTCTTTTTTTTATTTGTATACGTGCTATTCCTTCGAAACCTGAGGACGTTCTCTTATTTTTTTGTACATAATCCTTGATACAATTCCGTATTTTTTCATCTTCCTGTATACCCGCGGAATAATTTTGTGGTTGTGCGAACCAAAAGGAATGATGACTTTGGGTTGTACCAAGTCTGAAACCAAGTGGATTTATTTTTTGTCCCATATTTTTCTATTAGATTATCTTTCCATATATATTTTTCGAAAGATGAATCGAAAGTTAAGATTCATCTTTAAATAATTTAGTTTTATCCCTCAATATAATTGTTATATGACAAGTAGGTTTTTTTATCGGATAACTACGTCCTCGAGCTCGGGGTCTTAATTTTTTCACAATAGTACCTGCGTTAACTTCAGCTTTACTAATAAATAAATAAGCTTTGTTTAAGCCCATGTTATTACTAGCATTTGCTGCTGCGGAAAAAACTAATTTCAAAATGGGATAAGATGCTCGATAAGGCATAAGTTCGAGTATCATAAGTGCTTCTTCATAGGAGCGTCCACGAATCTGATCAATTACTCTTCGTGCTTTGAAAACAGACATACATATATGTTTATGTTGAGCTAAAGCTTTAATTTCTGTACTCCAACGCGAGTTCTTTCTATTTATCATAAGGTTATCCCCACTAAATGAATAAAAACTGCCTAATTTTACTTATAAAATAAAATATTATATTTTTAAAATAAATTAAAATTTATAATATAAAAATCTTATCTTATTAATTAGTTATTATAAATTTTAATTAAATATGAAAAAAAAAAAAATGACAAAATTAACGACGAGATTTATTATCAGTTTTTGCATGTCTTGCGAAAGTTAGAGTAGGCACGAATTCTCCTAATTTATGACCCACCATACGATCTGTTATATAAATAGGTAAATGCTCTTTTCCATTATGAATGGCAATTGTATGGCCAATCATTGTGGGTATAATGGTAGATGCCCTAGACCAAGTGACTATTATTTCTTTCTCCTCCCTTATGTTTAGTTTTTCAATTTTTGCCGATAAATGATTAGCTACAAAAGGATTTTTTTTTATTGAACGTGTCACAGGGGATTACTCCTTTATTACATTACATTTTTAAAATTGGCATTCTATGCCCAATATATCGATCTAAGTATGAAGGTAAGAATAAATACAATAATGATGAATGGAAAAAGAAAAAAGCTAAAATCTTTTAGCTAGATAAGGGGCGGATGTAGCCAAGTGGATCAAGGCAGTGGATTGTGAATCCACCACGCGCGGGTTCAATTCCCGTCGTTCGCCCATCACATTATTTCAAATTCTAAAAATTCAGTTTTCTATATTCTTATTTATTTACGGCGACGAAGAATAAAACTATCACTATATTTTTTCCTTTTCCTACTTCTTCTTCCAAGCGCAGGATAACCCCAAGGAGTTGTGGGTTTTTTTCTACCAATCGGAGCTCTCCCTTCACCGCCCCCATGGGGATGGTCTACAGGGTTCATAACTACTCCTCTTACTACAGGACGCTTACCTAGCCAACGCTTAGATCCGGCTCTACCCAAACTTTTTTGGTTCACCCCAACATTACCCACTTGTCCGACTGTTGCTAAGCAGTTTTTGGATATCAAACGGACCTCCCCAGATGGTAATCTTAATGTGGCCGATTTACCCTCTTTTGCAATCAGTTTCGCTACAGCACCTGCCGCTCTAGCTAATTGTCCACCCTTTCCAAGTGTGATTTCTATGTTATGTATGGCCGTGCCTAAGGGCATATCGGTTGAAGTAGATTCTTCTTTTTTATCAATAAAAACCCCTTCCCAAACTGTACAAGCTTCTTCCAAAGCATACGGCTTTCTAGATGTATATGATGATATCTAGACAGATGGATCTTATATGAATCGTATGATGAAGTATCACATGAGTGGATATATAGGAATCCAAATCTGCCGAATCACTCATGTTATGATCTTCTACATCCTAGGTCTCCCCGTTCCGTCATCTGGCTTATGTTCTTCATGTAGCATTCAGACCGAATGACTCTATGAAATTACGTCAATACTTCCATTCCACATATTACGGGTAACGTAGGAGACATCTCTATTTTTCCCCGGGGGATCTTTATAATTACCACTGCTTAGCTTTTAATTCGCCTCTGACCATCAAATTAAATGTGAATAACCCGGCCTCCTCTCTTTGAAACAAGGGGCGCTCTCCGGTTCTGTGCGTGCTTCAAACAATTTTTTTTTGTCTTCTCCATATTACCATATCTCTAGAGTCAATAATTTTCTATGAGGAACTACTGAACTCAATCACTTGCTGCCGTTACTCAACAGTTTTCTGCTGAGGTTTCTCCCGTAGAGGTACTCAAATTGGATCAGTGATCGATTTCTAGGTTTCGTCGTAAACCTAATTGGTTACTTCCAATTACGTAAATCAATAGTTCAAACCGCACTCAAAGGTAGGGCATTTCCCATTGATATAGGAACTTCTGTACCAGAAACAATGGTATCTCCAATTATAGCCCCTCTGGGATGTAAAATATATCTCTTCTCACCATCCCCATAGTGTATGAGACAAATGTGTGCATTTCGATTAGGGTCGTATTCTATGGTTACGATTCTACCAGATATGTCTTTATCATTCCGTCGAAAATCTATTTTACGGTATAGACGCTTATGACCTCCCCCTCTATGCCCTGCGGTAATGATTCCTCTGGCATTACGACCTTTACTACAACGACGCTGTCCATGGATCAAATTATTTCGTGGATTGGATTTTACTTGACTGTCTATGGCTCCATTGCGTGTGCTCGGGGTAGAAGTTTTGTATAAATGTATCGCCGTGTTATTAAGTATTTTGCTTTAAGTTCTTTTCTCTATAAGAGGTGGAATAGAATAACCTGGTTGAAGCGTAATGATCATACGTTTGTAATGCATTGTATGTCCCATAATAGGTCCCATTCTTCTACCCTTTCCCGGGACTCGATGACTATTTATAGCTATTACCTTGACGCCAAAGAAGAGTTCGACCCAATGCTTTATTTCTGTCCTAGTTGATCCTGATTCGACATTAGAAGTATATTGATTGTTCCCCAATAACCGAATACTTTTTTCTGTAAATACTGCATATTTGATTCCATCCATAAATCCATTTTCTTCCCTATGAGTTCCAGTATCAATAAGAATTCTAGTTCTTACTGTTCATATGTTATGGTATGAATATACCATACCAATTCGGTATGTATGGATGATGAGATTCCATTGATACAGAGCCAATTCTAATAGACTTATTGAACGTTCCCATTGGCGTGCATCCAGCAGGAATTGAACCTACGAATTTGCCAATTATGAGTTGGGCGCTTTAACCATTCAGCCATGGATGCTTAACAGGGATCATCGTACATCGTAAATAACCAAATTCCAATTGAAATGAAATCTTTAGGAGGAATCAATGAGAGGACATCAATTCAAATCCTGGATCTTCGAATTGAGAGAGATATTGAGAGAGATCAAGAATTCTCACTATTTCTTAGATTCATGGACCAAATTCGATTCAGTGGGATCTTTCACTCACATTCTTTTCCACCAAGAACGTTTTAT